ATTGTAAATAGCCCCAGGGGCTATTTACAAGGGATTATCCCGGATCTACGCCAGGTATTGACGGTGATTCTCAAATATCGCAGAACAGAATGTGATACGATGAGATAGAATGCAATAGAAACAAAGAAAGGGAACGGGTTACCTACTCCTAACGGTCAAAACGAGCCCTTTCATTCAATTCTTCATTTTTTAATAAAAAATGAATCAAATCTCCCCAAGTAGGATTCGAACCTACGACCAATCAGTTAACAGCCGACCGCTCTACCACTGAGCTACTGAGGAACCACGGGTGATTCGATCTCATAAAGTTCAACTACCGTTCTCAACCCACGAACAATATGAGTCCGAAGCTTCCTTCGTAACTCCCAGAACTTCTTCGTAGTGGCTCCGTTCCATGCCCATTTCATAGGGAACCTCAAAACGGTTCTATTTCATTATACATTATATTATAAAATATCATTATAAAATTATAAAATAATTATAAAATAATAATAATAAAATTAAATTTATAAAATATTATATCTATATTATATTCCAATTCCATTCATTTAATATCTCTTTGGAATCATTGACATAAGAGATGTCATTTATGGTCTTTTGATTTCTATATATTTAGAGTCTATTCCAGTCTATATGAAAGTTAAAAAATTATCATATAATAATCAAAATATCATATAATAATCAAAATATCATATAATAATCAAAATATCATATAATAATCAAAAAAAGTATCAAAAAAAAATATCATATAATAATCAAAATATTGCAATACAAACGAAGGAGGTTTGTGATGATTTTAAAAATGTTTCTATTAGATAATCCATTATCCTTATGCATGAAGATAATGAATTCCTTATGCATGAAGATAATGAATTCCGTTGTTATAGTTGGACTTTATTATGGATTTATGACCACGTTCCCCATAGGGCCCTCTTATCTCTTCCTTCTTCGAGCTTGGGTTATGGAAAAAAGAACCGAAAAGCGGATATCAGCAACAACCGGTTTTATTATGGGACAGCTTATGATGTTTATATCAATCTATTATGCGCCAATGCATTTAGCATTGGGTAAACCTCATACAATAACTGTCCTAGTTCTACCATATCTTTTATTTCGTTTCTTCTGGAACAATAAGAAGAACTTTTTAGATTATGGGTCTACTACTAGATTTTTAGATTATGGATCTACTACTAGAAATGAAATACGTAATTTCAACATTCAATGTATATTTTTGAATAATTTGATTTTTCAATTATTCAACCATTTGATTTTACCAAGTTCAACACTAGCCAGATTAGTCAACATTTATATGTTTCGATGCAACAACAAGATGTTATTTGTAACGAGTAGTTTTATTGGTTGGTTAATTGGTCACATTTTTTTTATTAAGTGGATTGAATTAGTTGTATTCTGGATACGGCAAAATCATTCCATTCGATCTAAAAAGTATAAGCACCTTTTTTCAGAATTGAGATATTCTCGGGTTCAAATCTTTAATATTCTCTTATTTATCACTTGTTTATACTATTTAGGCAGAATGCCTTTCCCTATTTTTACTAGAAAAATCAAGGAAACCCCAGCAACGGAAACGGAGATGATGGAATGCGAGGAAAATGAGGAAGAAAGCGACATAGAAACAACTTCGGAACGAAAAGAAACTAAACAGGACGAAGAGGGATCCGCTGAGGAAAACCTTTCTTTTTGGTCCGAAGAAAAAGAAGATCAAAATCTTCTTTGGTTTGAAAAACCGCAACCGCTTCTCACTTTTCTTTTCGACTGTAAACGATGGAATCGTCCATTTCGATATATAAAAAATGATCAATTTGAAAATGCTGTACAAAATGAGATGTCACAATATTTTTTTTATACATGTCCAAGTGATGGAAAACAAAGAATATCTTTTACATATCCGCCGAGTTTAGCAACTTTTTCGGAAATGATAGAACAAAAGATATCTTTGTACACGACCGAAAAACTATCCCACGAGGATAATTATAATTATTGGGTTTATACTAATGAACAAAAAAAGCACACCTTGAGCAATGAATTAATAAATCGAATAAAAACTCTAGAAAAAAAAACAGGATCCCTTGTTCTAGATGTGCTAGAGAAAAGAATCAGATTATGCAATGATGAAAATGAAAAGGAATGCTTGCCTAAAATGTACGATCCTTTTTTAAACGGACCATATCGCGGAAAAATCCAAAAATCAGATTCAGGTTCAATCGGGAATGATTTAATAACTTCTACAGATGCAAAGGAGTCCATAGAAGAGGAGTCCATAGAAGAGGAGTCCATAGAAGAGGAGTCCATAGAAGAGGAGTCCATAGAAGAGGAGTCCATAGAAATAGTCTGGATAAATAAAATTCACGGCCTATTTCCTAATGATTCAAAAAAAAAAGAATTTGAATATCAAAAGAATCTCTTTGATGGAGAATTTTTATCAACAAATATTGGTCATTCCTTAACCTCAATCGACGAAGTCCCATTTGAATCCCCACCCAGTCTTAATTTGAAAAAATTGTCTTTATTGGCAGAAGAAAAAAGAATTGATTCAGAAAAGCAAGCAAAATGTTTGCAATTGATATTCGATGTAGTTACAACTGATCACAATGATCAAACAATTAGAAATCAAAATAATCAATTTTTTTTTCCTGAACCTGAACCTGAAATAGAAGAAATCAGAAAAGAGGTTCCTCGATGGTCATACAAATTGACCGACGGTTTAGAAGAAAAAGAAGAGGAAGAGGAAGAGGAAGAGGAAGAGGAAGAGGAAGAAAAAGAAAAAGAAAAAGAAAATGAAAATGAAAATGAAGAAGAATCAGTGGAAGATTATGAAGATTATGATATTCGTTCAAGAAAAGCCAAACGTATTGTAATTTATACTGATAAGGAGGATGAGAAGAAGAATGAGGAAATTTCCGATATTAAGACTAGTGATAATGAGCCACCAGACGAGGACGAGGCGGCTTTGAGACTTTACTCACAACAATCGGATTTTCGTCGGGATCTAATCAAAGGATCCATGCGTGCTCAAAGACGTAAAACAGTTACTTGGGAAATGTTTCAAGTAAATGTGCATTCGCCACTTTTTTTGGATCAAATAGACAAAACATTTTTTCTCTCTTTTGACATCTCCAAAATGATGAATCTCATTTTTAGGGATTGGGTGGATAGAGAATCGGAATTTCAAATTATTGATTCTGATTCTGAGAATCAGAAGAATAAGAAAAAAGAGGAAGAAATAAAACGTAAAGAGGAAGAAATAAAACGTAAAGAGGAAGAGGAAAGAGAACGTATAAGAATATCAGAAATTTGGGATACCATTATACTTGCTCAAGAAATAAGAGGTTTGATGTTAGTAACCCAATCGATTCTTAGAAAATACATTGTATTGCCTTCGTTGATAATAGCTAAAAATGTCGGCCTTATGTTATTATTCCAATCCCCCGAGTGGGACAAGGATTGGAAAGATTTGAATAGAGAAATGCATGTTAAATGCACCTATAATGGTATTACATTATCAGAAACAGAATTTCCAAAAGATTGGTTAACGGATGGTATTCAGATAAAAATTCTATCTCCTTTCCGTCTGAAACCTTGGCGAAAATTTAAAGTACGATCCCATCATAGGGATACAATGAAAAAAGCCCATCATAGGAAATTTAGGAAAAAAGTCCATTTTTGTTTTTTAACAGTCTGGGGAGGAGAAACGGAAGTCCCTTTCGGTCGTATTCGAGAACAACCTTCTTTTTTTGAACCTATTTTTAAAGAGTTAAAAAAAAAAAGGAGAAAAGTGGAAAAAACAATTTATCTTTCTATAGTTATAGTTCTAAGAGTTTATAAAAAAATGATAAAATTGTTTTTAAGGATTTCAAAAGAACTAATAAAATGGGTTAACAAAAAAGTTCTAGTTATAAAACGAATAAAAAAAGAACTTGAAAAAGGAAACCTAATTTATTTGGTAAAAATAGGTGAATCGGACGAAAATGGAAAAGATTCTATAATCAGTAATAAGATTACCGACGAATCAACCATTCTAATTCGATCCACGAATTGGACAAAACGTTCACTTATAGAAAAAAAAATAAAAAATCTTACGGATAGTACAACCAAAATCAGGAATCAAATAGAACAAATCACAAACGACAAGAAAAAAATAATGCTAACTCTAGATATAAGTATTAGCCCTAACAAGACAAATTCTGCTGATAAAAATTCAGAATTGCAAAAACATATTTGGCAAATATTCAAAAGAAAGAGTACCCGATTAATACGTAAATTATACTACTTTCTCAAATATTTCATTGAAAAAATATACAGCGATATCTTTCTTCTATGTACCATTAACATTCTTAGGATTAACATTCTTAGGACCAATACACAACTTTTACTTGAATCAACAAAAAAAATGATCAATAAATTCTTTGACTACGATGAAACAAATCAAAAAAGGATTGATCAAACAAATAAAAAAAATACAATTCATTTTATTTCGACAATGAAAAAGTCGATTTCTAATATTAATAATAATAAGAATTCAAACATTTATTATGACTTATCCTTTTTGTCACAAGCATATGTATTTTATACATTATCACAAGTTCAAGTTAATAACAAAGATTATTTGAAATCTGTACTTCAATATCACGGAATCCGTCTTTTTCTTAAAGATAGAATCAAAGATTTTTGTGGGACACGAGGCCTATTTGATTCCAAACCAAAGCATAAGAAAGCTTATAAGTCTGGAATGAATAAATGGAAAAACTGGTTAAAGAATCATTATCAATACAATTTATCTCAATCTCAATGGTCTCAATTAGTACCACAAAAATGGAGAAATAGAGTCAATCAACGTTGTACAACTCAACAACGTTGTACAACTCAAAAAAAAAACTCAATAATATTTGATTCATATACAAACTCACGGACAGGACAAAAAGCAAAATTAAAAAAAAACTACAAATATGATCTTCTAGCACATAAATATGTGAATTATGAGAATGGAGGGGACTCATATATTTATGCATCGCCATCACAAGTAAACAGAGACAAAAAAATTCCATATAATTTCAATACACAGAAAACACAGAAACCCGAATCATTTTATGTACTAGTAGATATAGATATTAGTGATTATCTAGGAGAAGGATTTAGTAAAAAAAATAGAAAATACTTTGATTGTAGAATTCTCCGGTTTTGTTTTGGAAAAAATATCGATATTGATGCCTGGACTAAGATGCATATTGGTATCAAGATTAATGGTACCAAGATTAATAAAAATACTAAAGCTGGAACTCATAATTATCAAAAAATTTATAACAAAAATATTTATCCTCTCGCGATTCATCAAAAAACAAAACAAAGAAAAACACTTTTTGATTGGATGGGAATGAATAAAGAAAGGCTATATCGTCCTATATCAAATCTGGAATTTGGGTTCTTCTCAGAATTTGGACTACTTTATGATGCATATAAGCTTAAACCATGGATTATACCAATTCAATTTCTTCTTTTAAACATTCATAGAGATAAGAATATTAGTCAAAATGAGAACATCAACGGAAATCAAAAAAAAGAAGAATATCTTGAATTAGAAAATTGGAACCAACAAGAAAAAAAACAAAAAAAAGAAGATACACAAAAAAAAGAAGATAAAAAAAAAAAAGAAGATACAAAAAAAAAAGAAGATACAAAAAAAAAAGAAGATACACAAAAAAAAGAAGATACACAAAAAAAAGAAGATACACAAAAAAAAGAAGATGTTGAAAAAAATGACACAGAATCAACCATTAAAAAACGTAGAAAGAAAAAAAAATTAAAGAGTCAGAAGGAAGCAGAACTATATTTAATCCTGAATAAAATGTTATTTTTTCAATTAAGATGGAATTCTCCTTTGAATCAAGAAATGATCGACAATCTCAAGGTATGTTGTTTACTACTTAAAGTTATAAATATAACTAAAGGGGCGATATCCTCAATTCGAAAAGGAGAGATGCGTCTAGATATAATATTTATTATACAAGATCTATCTCTTCAAAAATTGATAAAAGATAAAATCTTTTGGATTGAACCAGTTCGTCTCTCTAAAAAATGGGATGAAGAATTTATTATATATCAAACCATAGCTATTTCATTGATCAATAAGAGTAAACAACAAACTGAAACTGATAAAAGATATATAAAAGAAAAATATCTCGATGAGAGTCCTTTTGAGAAATCCATTTCACAACATAGCACTATGCTTGTGAGTGAAGATAAAAATAATTATGATTTATTTGTTCCTGAAAATATTCTATCTACTAGACGTCGTAGAGAGTTGAGAATCCTAATTTGTTTCAATTCCTGGAAGAGGAATGTTGTAGATGTAGATAGAAATCAAATATTTGTCAATGAAAACAACATAAGAAACTGTGGACAGTTTTTGAAAAAGGACAAGCATTTTAACACAAATGCAAATAAAAACAAATTAATTAAATTAAAATTATTTCTTTGGCCCAATTATCGATTAGAAGATTTAGCTTGTATGAATCGGTATTGGTTTGATACCAATAATGGTAGTCGTTTCAGTATGTTAAGAATACGGATGTATCCACAATACACTTCAGAATTATCAGAATTAATTGATAATATATTTAAATAGTATAGTATATTGAATTTAAATAGTATAGTATATTAAAAATATACTATACTATTTAAATACACAAAAAATCAAATAAAAAATAATGGTAAATGTAAATATATACTTTAACTTAAATATATACTTAATCAAAATATATAATTAAATACTATACTTAATAAAAATATATAATTATTAAAATATATAATTATTAATAAAAATATATAATTAATAAAAATATATAATTAATAAAAATATATAATTAAAATATATAAAATATAATAAATATATAAAATATAATAAATATTATATTATAATAACTAAATAACTTATATATACTTAACTTAATAAATAAAAATAAAAAAAAAAAAATGGAACTTATAAACTCATCTCATAAACTCAAAAACAAAAAATAAATTAATAAAAAGATTAATAAAAAAAATAAATAAAAAAAGAGATAAGACGAGATTCGCCCTCCCCCTACTAAATATTTAATGACTTCGCCCGCAAAGAAACTTATAACCCCAACACTGTTTGTAATTCCATCAATTATGCGTCTATCAAAAAAATGAGTTAGTTTAGCTAATCCTCTTATACTCCGGATTACAACCCTTGTGTAGAAAAAATCTATATAACCACGATTATACGACCAGTTGTATATAACATTTACTATTTGGTCCAAAAAAGCTCTTTTAGGACCTATTTTAACAAATGAATTGATTAAGTCCAAATTTTTTAAAAATGAATAAGCAGACCCATAAAAAATGGATGCTACAAATATTCCGAAAAAAGCTATACTTACTGAAAAAAATACATTTGTCAAAAATTCATACCAGTCTACGAAATGGTCCGAATTTTGATGTAAAAGATTTTTCGATGGAGCCAACCATTTCGATAATAGATCAAAATGGATTTCCCCTTGACCAAAAGCAATTCCTATGAATCCAACAAACAGAGTAAATACTACCAATATAAGCAAAGGAAATAACATAGTATTGTCCGATTCGTGGGGATACATAGAAGTATATTTTTTCAAAAAACGAGTAGTAAAGTATCGCATCCGATTTATTACATTCCCATCAAATTGATATGTATTTTTAGGAAAAAAATAAACGCTTTCATTATTATTCATTGTCATTGAGAAAAGTAAATTTATGTTGATTGTCTTAGGTACTTCTTTTCCCCATAAAGATATTGAATAAAATGAGTTATTCTTAGTTCCACTATAATTTTGAAAATTAACATGTAAGTACCCTTCAAAGGTAAGCAAATACACCCGAAACGTATAAAATGCGGTTAGTCCTGCTGTAAAATAAGCTATTACTGCAAAAATGGGCGAATACAACCAACTTTCACTAAGAATTTCATCTTTGGACCAAAAACAAGCAAGAGGTGGAATACCGCAAAGAGAAAGTGTACCTAATAAAAACGTAGTTCTTGTAATTGGAACATATCTTGTTAAACCGCCCATAAGAACCATATTCTGACTTTTATCGGGTGAATATCCAACAAGTGGTTCCATTGAATGAATAATAGATCCGGATCCCAAAAACAATAATGCTTTAGAATAGGCATGAGTGATCAAATGAAATAAAGCAGCTCGATAAGAACCTAGTCCTAGGGCTAACATAATATAACCCAATTGAGACATTGTAGAATAGGCTAAACTTCTTTTAATATCTCTTTGAGCAAGAGCAAAAGTAGCTCCTAATAATAGTGTTATTACACCTATCAAAGAAATGATATTCATTATGTAAGGTATGCTTGCGAAAAGAGGAAGAAGCCGAGCCACAAGAAAAATTCCCGCCGCTACCATAGTAGCAGCATGTATAAGAGCCGAAATAGGAGTGGGTCCCTCCATGGCATCAGGTAACCATATGTGAAGAGGAAATTGTGCGGATTTAGCAACTGCACCAAGGAATAATAGGAAGGCACACAGAGTAGCAAATAAAGAATTAACCCCATTACTATAAATCAACTTATTAAATGTTTCGAACAAATCCCGAAATTCAAAACTTCCTGTTATCCAATAAAAACCTAGGATTCCCAATAACAAACCAAAATCCCCTACACGATTGGTTACAAAAGCTTTTTGGCAAGCGCTTGCTGCAATTGGTCGTGTAAACCAAAAACCTATCAATAAATACGAACACATTCCTACCAATTCCCAAAAAATATAAATTTGTATCAAATTTGAACTAGTAACTAATCCCAACATCGAAGCATTGAAAAAACTCATATAAGCAAAAAATCTCAAATATCCTTGATCATGAGACATATAATTGTCACTATAAATAAGAACAAAAATTCCAACAGTAGTGATTAATATTAACATTATAGAAGTAAGCGGATCAATAAAGTATCCGAACTCCAAGGAAAAATCATTATTGATGGTCCAAGACCATAGATATTGATAAATAGAACTTCCGTTTATTTGTTGAATAGACAAATTGACCGAAAAAACCATAGCTATGCTTAGCAGTAAAATACTAGGAAAAGCCCACATACGACGAATATTTTTTGTTGCCGTTGAAACAAGTAGAAGTCCAAATCCTATTGACATAGTAACAGGGAGTGGAAGAAAAGGTATTATCCATGCATATTGGTATGTATGTTCCATAAGAAAGCAATTTAAATTTTTTTTTTTTCTTATTAATTTAATTGTAATTGTTTCCGATTCACCAACTCTTATCTATTTCTATTTCGGAAAGAACAAGAATAAAAGAAATCAGCAAAAAAATTATGAAAAACTCAAAGAATTTCATTCTTAATTGATCTGATTTTTCCCATATATTATTAAATAATTCAAAAAGCTCCAATTCGTTTGATCAAATGATATGATCAAATGACTAGGTAAAAAAAGTGATTACCCGGTTATTCACTAAAGAAAGATAAATTTTTATTAAATTTAAATTAAGATCAAAAAAATATAAAATTTTTAATTATTCTACCGTTTTGGTGATTTTTAACCATATAGTATAGTAAAAAAAGTTCCACCAACACAAAATAAAGCACTTGGTTCAGATATGGATCTAGTATCTGCTAATAACCGAATTCAATAAAAAGGAACTTTATTATCTATATCTTTATTATCTATCTATATCTTTATTATCTATTATATATTATAGTTATTATCTATTATATATTATAGTTAAAATTATATTATATATAGTTAAAATTATAGTTAAAATAATTCAAGTAATTATCTAATTCACCGTGGAACTGATTATCTAATTCACCGTGGAACTGATTGATTGAATTCCAATTCATTCAATAGGAAAACTTATGCTTATTGTAAATGGAATCCTACAATATTTCTTATTTGGCATAGAACAGAAATAGTGAAATAGGATATTACTAGATATTATTAAAATTCATTACTTTTACCTGGTAATGTCCCGTTTGTTTAAGAGACTAACTATAGTAAGTAGTTTTATATTTATATTATATTTATATTATGATTTTATATTTATATTATATTTGAATAGGCACTCCGAAATTGATCAATTTAATTCATAGAAAAAAAAAAGTGAAATCATTTTTAATTATATAAGAGTTAATTATATAAGAGTAAGAGAGGCTTACTACTTTTTATTTATTAATTATTAAATAAATGTATTATAAAAATAACAGACTAAAATCAAATATGAGTTAGTTGGAAACTTTTTTGTTCTTTTTGAGTGGCAATCAACTTCTTTTTAGTGATAATTGATACCGTAAACACAGATTCAGATGGGACTATAAAATAAATAAACAATCAATACTAGCCCTTTCTTGATTTGAAGATTGTATTTGTACGTAATAGAGATACGAAAAAAAAAAAGCATAAAATAAACTAGAACTAGAATAAGAAAAGATTTTTATCAAAAGAAATTTTCTTTTCTAGTACTTCTAGTACAAAGACTGCATGGGATGTGCACAAAACAAATCAATAATATATTTTTTGTTTGTTAGGTAAGAAACTCCTTTTTTTATGTTATGCAAAATTTTTATCTATGTAATAAGTTAAGTAAAGTATAGATAATAAATAATGAAAAAGGACCGACCCTTTTTGAACAATATATGTCTTTCACATCCAATGAAAAAAATGACTAATTCTTTATTTTTGAATGGCAGTTCCAAAAAAACGTACTTCTATGTCAAAAAAACGTATTCGTAAAAGTATTTGGAAGAAAAAAGGACATTTGGCTGCGCTAAAGGCTTTTTCTTTAGCTAAATCAGTATCCACGGGATATTCAAAAAGTTTTTTTGTGCGACAAACAAGTAATAAGGCTTTGGACTAATCTGAATTGACATAGTTCAAATAATTAATAATTAAAGCTTTTATTTATTTTATAAAATTATAAAATGAATGGAATGGGTCGTATTAAATTAATTTGTGTTTTGTTTTAAGTTCTTCAATATGAGCTAGAACTAACTGTTGTGATATGTAAAAGAAAATTTTCTCTGTTTATTATAACTAGGCTGGCTTTAACTATTATTATTATTCTATTTTTTCTTTTAATTAAAATTAAAAGAAAAAATAGAATAATAATATACGAAGTTTCGTTTTTTTTTTTCATTATACTATAATATAATTTAATTTCCCGAAATGGTAATTTTGTCTTACGACACTAACTTTTTACAAAAAGTTCATTTATATTTATTATAATTTATATTTATTATATATAATTTATTATATATAATTTATATTTATTATATTTATTATTATATTTATATTTATTTATATTTATTATAAAATATAATATTATAAAATATTATAATATTTTATAATATAAACTTTTTTGTGAAAAGTAAATTACAATAGAGATTGCAACTTTTTTTTGTTATATATCTAGTCCAATACCTAATTGATTTGTTTGGTAAATCCTCCCATATATGTTATACACAATAAGGTTATACACAATAAGGAATATAATTAGTAATACAATTTAATGATACCGAGTTACGTAATATGTAAATAAAAAAAAAAATAATAATTAATTTCAATTTAAACAATACAATATTACATTAAATCCTTGAGTCTCGACGATTCAAGATGAATGAGCTATTATTATTTCAAGCAAGCCGCCATGGTGAAATCGGTAGACACGCTGCTCTTAGGAAGCAGTGCTAGAGCATCTCGGTTCGAGTCCGAGTGGCGGCATCCTCATCCTCTAAAAATAACATTATAAATTCTATAATTTATTTAATTCCAGATTTGAATTCTGTATGTAATTTGACTCCTTCTTTTATGATATTTGTAACTTTAGAACATATATTAAATCATATCTCTTTTTCGATCATTTCAATTGTAATTACGATTCATTTGATGACCTTTTTTGTCCACGAAATCGTGGGATTATGTGACTCGTTGGAAAAGGGGATGATAGCTACTTTTTTGTCGATAACAGGATTATTAGTTATTCGTTGGATTTATTCGGGACATTTCCCATTAAGTAATTTATACGAATCATTAATGTTCCTTTCGTGGAGTTTCGCTATAATTCATATGATTCCATATTTTAGGAATCATAAAAATAAAAACGATTTAAGCGCAATAACCACACCAAGTGCTATTTTTACTCAAGGCTTCGCTACTTCGGGTCTTTCAACTGAAATGCATCAATCCGCAATATTAGTACCTGCTCTACGGTCCCATTGGTTAATGATGCATGTAAGTATGATGTTATTGAGTTATGCAGCTCTCTTAGTTGGATCCTTATTTTCAATTGCTCTTCTAGTCATTACATTTCGAAAAAATATCGAAAGTTTTGGTAAAAACAAGAATTTTTTAATTAGGTCATTTTTCTTTAGTGAGATCGAATGCTTGAATGAAAAAAGAAATATTTTACAAAATACTTCTTTTTCTTCTTTTAAAAATTATTACAAATATCAATTGGTACAAAGATTAGATTATTGGAGTTCTCGTGTCATTAGTCTAGGGTTTACTTTTTTAACTATGGGTATTCTCTCTGGAGCAGTATGGGCTAATGAAGCATGGGGATCCTATTGGAATTGGGATCCTAAAGAAACTTGGGCATTTATTACTTGGACCATATACGCGATTTATTCACATACTAGAACAACCAAAAGTTTGCAAGGTACGAATTCGGCAATTGTGGCTTCTATAGGATTTCTGATAATTTGGATATGCTATTTTGGGGTTAATCTATTAGGAATAGGACTGCATAGTTATGGTTCATTCATATTAACTTAGATACTAATTTATTAATTTAGATACTAATTTAGTTTAGCATCTAATTGAATAAACTTATTGAAGAATAAATAAAAAAAATCGTCCCACAGATAAAGAAAAAGAAAGTTTGTGTAAGTTTTTTTGAGAACCGTTTTACTTTTTGAAGTAAAACGGTTCTCAAAAAAACTTGAGATGTAATGCATCCCATTACAATTCCAATTCACTTCCCATAATGATAATTTTCTGTTTTATTCATGTTTTATTCATGAAGACTATCTATCGTAATAATTAGATAGAATAGCTTGTACCTTGTCAACTGATAATGAAATAACCAAATCGGGATAAATACCAATCGCTATTACGGGTAAAAAGATACAGATCGAAACAAATAGTTCTCGTGGTCCAGAATCTACAAAAAAAGAGTTTTGAAGATTGAATAACTTGTATCCATAGAACATCTGGCGTGACATAGATAATGAATAAATAGGAGTTAATATCATCCCAATTGCCATTACAAAAGTAATTAGTATTTTTGGTATTAAAAGATATTTTTGACTGGTAATTATTCCAAAAAAGACTACTGATTCCGCAGCAAAACCACTCATTCCGGGCAATGCAAGAGAAGCCATTGAGAAACTACTGAACATAGTAAAGATTTTTGGCATTGGAATGGATATCCCTCCCATTTCGTCAAGATAAACAAGACGTATTCTATCACAACCCGTTCCCCCCAAGAAAAAAAGGGCAGCACCAATAAATCCATGAGAGAGTAATTGTAAAATAGCTCCATTAAGTCCTGTGTTGGTTATTGAACCAATTCCTATAATTGTGAAACCCATGTGAGATATGGAAGAATAGGCTATTCTCTTTTTTAAATTGCGTTGACCGAGAGAGGCTGAAGCGGCATAAATTATTTGTATTGTTCCCACTATTACCAACCATGGGGAAAATATGGAATGAGCATGGGATAAAAATTCCATATTGATCCGAATCAATCCATATGCTCCCATTTTTAATAAGATTCCGGCTAGAAGCATACATGTACTGTAATGTGCTTCCCCATGGGTATCTGGTAACCATGTATGTAGGGGTATAATCGGCGACTTGACAGCATAAGCAATAAGAAAGCCAAAATATAATATTATTTCCAATGCTACAGGATACGATTGATTAGCTAATGTTTCAAAATTTAATGTTGGTCCATTGGAACCATATAAACCCATACCTAGAACTCCTATTAAAAGAAAAATGGAACCCCCGGCAGTGTATAAAATAAACTTTGTAGCCGAGTACAGACGTTTTTTCCCCCCCCACGTAGATAAAAGTAAATAAACAGGAATTAATTCTAACTCCCACATGATAAAAAAAAGTAAAAGGTCTCGAGAAGAAAATGATCCTATTTGACCACTGTACATTGCTAACATCAGAAAATGAAACAATCGCGAATCTCGAGTAACTGGCCAAGCCGCTAAAGTAGCTAAAGTAGTGATAAATCCCGTCAATAAAATAGGTCCTATTGAAAGTCCATCGATTCCCAGTCTCCAGTGAAAATCAAAAAAATTTATCCATTTTAAATCCTCTTCTAATTGGATTAACGGATCGTCCGATTTAAAATGATAACAGAATGCATAGGTCGTTATAAGAAGTTCCAATAAACATATACCCATAGTATACCATCGAACTACCTTATTTCCCCTATGCGGGAGAAAAAAAATGGAAGAGCCCGCGAATATAGGAAAAACAACAATTATTGTTAACCAAGGAAAATAACTCGTGGTAAAGACAAGATACGCTTTGACCACAAAAACCCGTACTCAATATCAATAAAATAATTTTTTATTTAATTCTGAGTACGGGTTTTTGTCAGTAAAGAGGAATCAAATGATTCAAGTGGATTTTTTTATAACGTATCAATAAGCTAGGGCCATACTGCGAGTTGTCTCATGCCATAAATAAACACGGACACTCAAAAAATCTGTTGGACAGGCGGATTCACATCTCTTACAACCTACACAGTCCTCGGTTCTTGGAGCGGAGGCAATTTGCTTAGCTTTACATCCCGGCCAAGGTATCATTTCCAAAACATCCGTAGGGCAGGCCCGTACACATTGAGTACACCCTATACATGTATCATAAATCTTTACTGAATGTGACATTGGATCTATAAGCTTCAGTTTTGAACATAAAAATTTTCGATCTGGTTCTGGTAAAATCAATAATAAATAAATCCATATATTGTAGACACCAGACAAATCAGTGGTTTATCAGAATTTTTTTAGAATCTATATACTTCTGGATCTGTTCATGAGAAGAGGGCCAAGAGACTTTGATTTCTATTTCACCAAACATAATGATATGAATTGTCCATATTACATGCTAATACTAACTAGTACTATAATACTAACTAGTACTAATAAAATAAAACTATAAAAACCGGCGAATATAACTGATAAAAAAAAAATATTGATATTAATTATGTTAGTACTAATTAATATGTTAGTACTAATTAATATGTTAGTACTAATTAATCATATTTTATAATAAACTATAAAATTATGAACATAATCATAATATTATGAACTATTAATATTATGAACTATATAATATTATATATGAACTATGAACTATATAATATTATATATGAACTATGAACTATATAATATTATATATAACTATATAATATTATATAATAATATTATATAATATAATATTATATATATTATGTTATGTATATTAGATATAATTATATATATTATATATTATATATAATTATAGATTATATTATATATAATTATAGATTAGTATATAATATTAGTATATAGTATATAATATTAGTATATAATTATAGATTAGGTAAAGTATAATTATAGATTAGGTAAAGCTTCGTGATAAGGCATATCCAATATTTTATTTATTTTTTTTTTTCATTTCAAATTCAGTTTAGTTAGTCTATATTTAGTTAGTATATATATATTTAGTATATATATATTTAGTATATATATAATTTAGTATATATATATATATTATTATATATATATTATTTGTTTGATATATATATTATTTGTTTGATATATATATTATTTGTTTGATATATATATTATTTGCTATTCAGTCAGTTTAAAATATTATTCATTATTCAGTTTATTTATTATCTATTTATTTATTATCTATTATTATATCATACTTAGTAATATTACATTATTATCTATTATTATATCATACTTAGTAATATTACACATACATATTATATAAATATAATTATACATGATAAATATATGGTTTGTTTGTATATATGCATTTTTTTATTATCTTGGCATATATAATTAGTATATGGTATGTGTTTCAATTTTATTTATTTTATTCTATTATTATTTATTTTATTCTATTATTAAATATTAAATTATATTTATTTAAATTATATTTATTATATTTATATATGAATATGTTTATATATGAATATGATTATTTATTACAATTTAATTATATCATTTTTATATATGAATATGATTATTTATTACAATTTAATTATATCATTAGGACTATTTATTCAACAAATTTGATTGATTAATACGCGTTGATTTTCTGTTACGATAGATCGACGAAACAATAGCTAGACCAATAGCGGCTTCAGCCGCTGCAATAGCTATAACAAAGATCGAAAAAATGTCTCCTTTTAATTGTCGATTATCAAATAAATCAGAAAATGTGACAAGATTTATATTAACCGAATTTAGTATAAGTTCAAGACACATAAGTGCTCTAACCATGCTTCGACTTGTGATCAGTCCATAAATACCGATAGAAAACAAATATGCACTCAAAAAAAGTACATGCTCAAACATCATTGACAAACTCCTTATCAATCTCAATTGATTTCAACAAACAATTCAACTGCTTAAAGTTTTTTCTAAACTAAAATAATAATTTCAGAAAGTCATAATTCCAGGACAAAATCTAGGACAAAAGAAAGCGTTCACGATAGAAAAGATAGAAAAGAAGGGTAGAATCAAATACCTTAGAATACTTTTTATATGTGGGTCTCTTAGATTAATATCATTCATATATATATGAACTATAAATTCATATATATATGAACTATAAATACATATGAACTATAAATACATATGAACTATAAATATCAAAATATATTTTAAGGGAAATAAATGTCCTAACAATAACACATGACAAAAAGGCCTATTTTAAGGAGTGTTAATCTTAAGTATTTTATTAATACTATTAAGTATTTTATTTAAGTATTTTATAAATACTAAGTATTTAGTATTTATAAGTATTTAAATTTATAAGTATTTAAATAAGTATTTAATTTATAAGTATTTAGTAATTAAGTAATTATTAATTAAATAATTAATTATTAATTAAATAATACTAATTAAGTTAAATAATACTAATTAAGTATAATTATAAAATTATAATATAATACTTAAATTATATATAATACTTAAATTAATTATAGAATACTTAATACTATAATCATTTTTATTATTTATAATCATTTTTATTATTGACGAGCCATAGTAATTGCACCTATCAAGGCAACTAAAAGAATTATAGAAATGAGTTCAAATGGAAGAAAAAAATCTGTTGATAAATGAATCCCAATTTGTTGAACATTACTTATAAGGTCCTGCTCTAGAATGTGGTTTGATTTTGTAGTCCAAATAATCCCATACCATGATGTATCTGGGATAGTAGTAATTAGTGAAAAAAGAATACTTGTACAAACCAGCGAAGTAACCCCATCTCCCACGGTCCAAAGAAAGAAATCGTTGGAATATTCTGAACCCTTCATAAACATCACAGCAAATATGATTAAGACATTTATAGCTCCCACATAAATAAGGAGCTGTGCAGCAGCTACAAAATAGGAGTTCAATAGAATATAGAATAAGGATACACAAACAAGAACCAATCCAAAAGAAAAGGCAGAATAAATAGGATTGGTAAATAAAATGACTCCTAGGCCTCCTAATATAAGAGCTGATCCCAGAAATACTACAAGAATATCATGTATTGGTCCAGTTAAATCCATTATGTATAATGTATAAAATATAGATAAGTTGAAATTTTTTATGACCCTTTTGAATAATCCAGGAAAAAAGTTACCCCCTTTTTTTTCTTCTTGTATATGCTATATCCCTAATTGAATTAAATCTTAATGTAGTGTGAATTCATGTAGTGGATTAATGTAGATATATTTATATTATTATATTATATATTTAATTATATTTTATATATTTAATTATATTATATAAATTATATTATATATTTAATATTTAATTTATAAATATTTAATTTATATTATTTAATATTTAATTTATTTAATTTATAAATATTTATTTAATTTATAAATATTTAATTTATATTATTATTTATAATTATTTGATTAAATATAAATAATTTATTTATATTTAATTTATTATATTTTAATTATATAATTAATTAAATTATATAATATTTTATAATATATTATAACATATATATAAACATATATATAAATGATAAATATATATAAATTATATAATATATATAAATTATATAAATGATAATGATAAATATATATATAAATAAAATATATAAATAAATAATATATATAAATAAATAATATATATTATAAATAAATGATAAATGAAATATATATATCAAATCAATAATATATATTATATCAAAATCAAAAAAGGATCTTACTAATTTGTAACTGTCCTTGAATGAGGGGGTTTATCCTTGTCTATTTTGTTGATTTGAGTTGAATTCATAACTGTTTGAATTGTGTAATCTTCAATTATTGATATTGGTAACCGACCCAATGCAATTTGATTATAATTCAATTCGTGGCGATCATAAGCAGAAAGTTCATATTCTTCAGTCATTGATAAACAGTTTGTTGGACAATACTCAACACAGTTACCACAAAATATACAGACCCCAAAATCAATACTATAATTAAGCAATTGTTTCTTTTTAATATCTGCTTCCAATCTCCAATCTACAACGGGTAGATCTATAGGGCATACACGAACACATACTTCACAAGCAATACATTTATCGAATTCAAAATGGATTCGACCCCGGAAACGCTCCGATGTGATTGATTTTTCATAAGGATATTGAATAGTTACGGGTAAACGATTTGCATGAGATAAGGTAATTATAAAACCTTGACCAATATACCTTGCAGCTCGTACTGTTTGTTGACCATAATTCATGAATCCAGTCAGCATAGGAAACATATCGTATATATCAATGAAATAAAGAAATTCAAATTTCTTTCTCTTGTTTGATTGAAGAGGTTATTAATCTAGAATAGCGTTATTGTATTCTGTTATTTATAGTTATAGTGAAACAAGTCGGAAAGAAGTTGTCAATAATAGATTACCTAGAGAAATAGGTAAAAGAAATTTCCATCCAAGATTTAATAGTTGGTCCATTCTCATCCTAGGCAAAGTCCATCTTGTTGTGATAGGAATAAACAGGAACAAATAGACTTTAGCTAATGTAATGAAGATACCAATTGTCATTCCAAAGACCCCCCCTATTTTATTTATTCCAAAAAATTCAGGAATAAATATGTACGGAAGAGATAAATTCCACCCCCCTAAGTAAAGAACTGTTACAAATAATGAAGAAACTAATAAATTTAGATAAGAAGCGACGTAAAACAAACCGTATTTGATACCTGAATATTCAGTTTGATAACCTGCTACTAATTCCTCCTCTGCTTCTGGTAAATCAAAAGGTAATCTCTCACATTCTGCTAGAGAAGAAATTAAAAAAACGAAAAATCCTATAGGCTGACGCCACAGATTCCACCCCCAAAAACCATATTTTGACTGTGCCTCAACTATATCAACTGTACTTGAACTATTAGATAATTATAGTCGGCGATAACATCACAGTTTCCGTCGCTATTCCAGAACCGTACATGAAACCTCAGTTTCATACGGCTCCTCTACGGCCACAAACAAATATAAGGACTTGTTCGGTATTAAATTAATTATCTATTTGGGATAAATAGAATAAAGATAGATTGAAGAGAGAGTCAAAAATTAGACCGAGGTAATTCTGTTTGCTATAAAAAAGCGCTTTTGAATTAATCTCATTCTCTTAAAAAGAAATTTTCTTTGTTCAGTAATAATTTATTACTTCAATAATAAAATACTCATTTTTGTAAATAGAAATAAACAGTTCGCCCCATCTTTTTTTTATTAGATTACGAAAAAGAAAGAATTAGCCACTAATTCATGAATTTTTGTAAGAATTGCATATGCATGGATACAGTAAAGAAAGAATAACTAAAAAAATTTGATTATTCAGTTATTTTCCCATTCCTATTGCATTCTGTTTCTTTTGTTCCTGTTCTTGTTTCTCAGAAGAGAGAGGGGGTACTCTGAAAAAGAGGATTAACTCGTTCTTGATAGTCGTTTCTTTAATCAGTGAATAGGAGCATACTCTAGATTGGAATCCTATAAGGAAGTACTGCTTTATCATTTCTACCAACTTAAAGCCCTTATTTTGATTCATTTTATGCGTAAATGCCTCTTTTGAGACTTTACATTATCTCTATTACTAATCTTTTGTGTATCTTGGTGTTCCTACTTGTCTACTCATTTTGATCGATCTCCCATATGGTAACACGTACAAGACTATAGTTGAAACTCCATACAGTTGATCCTTTGTACCCGCTTCAAGACATGAAGACTAATCAAACAATTTCAATCTTGGGGTAAACGGTTTACACTGCTTATGTTTACTTCCACTTTACTCTTGTACATAGGGAATGAGAATGCATTTTCTTACTGCGAATTTATAAGCTGTTTTTTTTTCACTCATATGACTATCTAGTTTAACCCATTGACCTAAATCTGAATGATGAATAAAAAAATAACTATATCTATTCAACACATTTAATCCATTTCCTAAAAATAAAGAAAAGTTCATGTTCTAACGAATCACACGTAGAGATATTGATAACACACATGGAGTTAATGGTATTTCATAACTAATGGATTGAGCAGCAGCTCGTAAACCACCTGAAAAAGAATATTTATTATTCGACCCATATCCTGACATAAGAAGTCCAATAGGAGCAATACTTGAAATGGCAATCCATAAGAAAACACCTATACTGAGATCGGCTAGAACAAGGTGATACCCAAAAGGAATTACTAAATAACTTAGTAAAATAGATACGACCGCTATAGTTGGCCCGGCACTGAACAAACGACTATCCCCTCTAGACGGTAGGAGGTCCTCTTTAAAAAGTAGCTTTGTACCGTCCGCTAAAGCTTGAAGAATTCCTAACGGACCGGCATATTCAGGTCCAATACGTTGTTGTATCCCTGCGGATATTTCTCTCTCTAACCACACAATTACTAGTACACCTATTATGATTCCAAATATCAGGAAAAAAATAGGGACAAAGAGCCATATAAGTTCATAAACCTCTTTTAAGAATTCCGATCCAGAAAAAGAATTGATAGTTTGTACTTCTGTTATATCAATTATCATTTCAACGATCAACTTCTCCCATAATAATATCTATACTACCTAGTATTGTCATGATATCAGCCAATTTCATTCTTTTAACTAGCTGAGGCAAAATTTGCAAATTGATGAAACCCGGCGGGCGAATTTTCCATCTCCAGGGGAAAACACTCTGATCTCCTATAAGAAAAATGCCTAATTCCCCTTTTGGGGCTTCTACTCTGACGTAAAGTTCTTGTTTTGACAATTCAAAATTGGGTGAAGGTTTTTTACTAATGAATCTATATTCAAAATCATTCCATTCGGAATCTTTTGCTCTATCAAAGCGTCGGACTTCTAAATTTTCATAGGGTCCCCCCGGAATTCCTTCTAGAGCCTGTTGAATAATTTTTATGGATTCCGTCATTTCACCGATTCGTACTAAATAACGAGCTAATGAGTCTCCTTCTTTTTGCCATTGGATTTCCCAATCGAATTCATTGTAACACTCATATTGATCAACTTTACGAAGATCCCATTGGATTCCGGAAGCTCGTAACATTGGTCCCGATAAGCCCCAATTTATTGCTTCCTCTCCCCCAATAATGCCCACTCCCTCAACTCTTTCCAAAAAAATGGGATTTCGCGTAATAAGTTTTTGATATTCGTCAACTCCTGTTAAAAAATAATCGCAAAAATCCAAACATTTATCTATCCAGCCATGAGGTAAATCAGCAGCTACTCCTCCGATACGGAAATAATTATGCATCATTCGCATACCTGTGGCAGCTTCAAATAGATCATATATCAATTCCCTCTCTCTGAAAATATAGAAAAAGGGAGTCTGTGCACCAATATCCGCCATAAAAGGACCAAGCCATAACAAATGAGAAGCTATACGACTCAGCTCTAGCATAATTACTCTGATATAGCTGGCTCTTCGGGGTACTTGAATATTTCCCAATTGTTCTGGTGCATTTACTGTTATTGCTTCTGTGAACATAGTAGCTAGATAATCCCAACGCGTTACATAAGGCAAATATTGTACAATTGTTCGGTTTTCCGCAATTTTTTCCATTCCTCTGTGTAAATAACCTAGTATGGGTTCACAGTCAATAACATCTTCACCATCAAGAGTAACGATCAGTCGAAGAACACCATGCATTGATGGGTGGTGAGGACCCATATTGACTATCATAAGATTTTTTCTTGTAGCCTGTACAGTCATATCTTTTTTCCCCAATTCATTATTCTATGAATTTTTCAAAACGAGGTTCGGTCAAAATCAAACAAAATATGAAAATCCAAAAAAAAATGGTTCAAACGAATCTTCGAATTAATGAGTTTTTGTTGAATTAACGAATTTTTTGCTCTCGAATATCCCGAATATCCAACTGATCAATTAATTTCTTATAACGTACTCTATTTTTCTTTGACAAATACGCCAACAGCCGTTGACGTTTTCCAAGAATTATTAGTAAACCCCTCTGGGATAAAAAATCTTTTTTATGCAATTTAAAATGTGGAATAAGTCTCCGTATCTTATTGGTGAAACTTAATACTTGAAATTCGACAGACCCCTTATTTTCTTTTTTTTCTTCTTGTTCTTGTGAAATAATTGAGAAAAATAAATTTTTTACCATAAAAAGTTTATAAGTTCCATTTTTTTTTTTTTATTTTACTGATCAGAAATAATAATGTTGGTCATTTTTTGGTAGACACAAAAATGGTTTCCTCTTACTCTTGTATATACGATACTATTTTTTCTATCCAATGTATATACGATACTATTTTTTCTATCCAAATCAAATTTTAATTATTTATTTATTAATTTGATTTGGATAGAAAGGTGTAATATATTTCTGCACTCACAAAAGGGAATGATTTCTTTGTATCGTATGTATTGTACCTAAGAAGATTTTGCCGATTCATTTCTAGATTTAGTTGATAAGCCATTAAATTCAGTATCATGTATCATAATATAACACAACATATATGTATATCTTTCGGCCTTCGTATATCAAATGTCTCCTCACGCACTACACACTACACATGATTATATATATGACTATGACATAATATATTACGTAACATATAATATATTACGTAACATAATAACATAATATTAATAAATTATATTAAAATAAAATATTAAATTATATATTATATATATAATATATATATATAAATATATATATATATTTATTTATTAAGTTAAGTATATATAAGTTATTTAGTTATTATAATATAATATTTATTATATTTTATATATTTATTATATTTTATATATTTTAATTATATATTTTTATTAATTATATATTTTTATTAATTATATATTTTTATTAATAATTATATATTTTAATAATTATATATTTTTATTAAGTATAGTATTTAATTATATATTTTGATTAAGTATATATTTAAGTTAAAGTATATATTTACATTTACCATTATTTTTTATTTGATTTTTTGTGTATTTAAATAGTATAGTATATTTTTAATATACTATACTATTTAAATTCAATATACTATACTATTTAAATATATTATCAATTAATTCTGATAATTCTGAAGTGTATTGTGGATACATCCGTATTCTTAACATACTGAAACGACTACCATTATTGGTATCAAACCAATACCGATTCATACAAGCTAAATCTTCTAATCGATAATTGGGCCAAAGAAATAATTTTAATTTAATTAATTTGTTTTTATTTGCATTTGTGTTAAAATGCTTGTCCTTTTTCAAAAACTGTCCACAGTTTCTTATGTTGTTTTCATTGACAAATATTTGATTTCTATCTACATCTACAACATTCCTCTTCCAGGAATTGAAACAAATTAGGATTCTCAACTCTCTACGACGTCTAGTAGATAGAATATTTTCAGGAACAAATAAATCATAATTATTTTTATCTTCACTCACAAGCATAGTGCTATGTTGTGAAATGGATTTCTCAAAAGGACTCTCATCGAGATATTTTTCTTTTATATATCTTTTATCAGTTTCAGTTTGTTGTTTACTCTTATTGATCAATGAAATAGCTATGGTTTGATATATAATAAATTCTTCATCCCATTTTTTAGAGAGACGAACTGGTTCAATCCAAAAGATTTTATCTTTTATCAATTTTTGAAGAGATAGATCTTGTATAATAAATATTATATCTAGACGCATCTCTCCTTTTCGAATTGAGGATATCGCCCCTTTAGTTATATTTATAACTTTAAGTAGTAAACAACATACCTTGAGATTGTCGATCATTTCTTGATTCAAAGGAGAATTCCATCTTAATTGAAAAAATAACATTTTATTCAGGATTAAATATAGTTCTGCTTCCTTCTGACTCTTTAATTTTTTTTTCTTTCTACGTTTTTTAATGGTTGATTCTGTGTCATTTTTTTCAACATCTTCTTTTTTTTGTGTATCTTCTTTTTTTTGTGTATCTTCTTTTTTTTGTGTATCTTCTTTTTTTTTTGTATCTTCTTTTTTTTTTGTATCTTCTTTTTTTTTTTTATCTTCTTTTTTTTGTGTATCTTCTTTTTTTTGTTTTTTTTCTTGTTGGTTCCAATTTTCTAATTCAAGATATTCTTCTTTTTTTTGATTTCCGTTGATGTTCTCATTTTGACTAATATTCTTATCTCTATGAATGTTTAAAAGAAGAAATTGAATTGGTATAATCCATGGTTTAAGCTTATATGCATCATAAAGTAGTCCAAATTCTGAGAAGAACCCAAATTCCAGATTTGATATAGGACGATATAGCCTTTCTTTATTCATTCCCATCCAATCAAAAAGTGTTTTTCTTTGTTTTGTTTTTTGATGAATCGCGAGAGGATAAATATTTTTGTTATAAATTTTTTGATAATTATGAGTTCCAGCTTTAGTATTTTTATTAATCTTGGTACCATTAATCTTGATACCAATATGCATCTTAGTCCAGGCATCAATATCGATATTTTTTCCAAAACAAAACCGGAGAATTCTACAATCAAAGTATTTTCTATTTTTTTTACTAAATCCTTCTCCTAGATAATCACTAATATCTATATCTACTAGTACATAAAATGATTCGGGTTTCTGTGTTTTCTGTGTATTGAAATTATATGGAATTTTTTTGTCTCTGTTTACTTGTGATGGCGATGCATAAATATATGAGTCCCCTCCATTCTCATAATTCACATATTTATGTGCTAGAAGATCATATTTGTAGTTTTTTTTTAATTTTGCTTTTTGTCCTGTCCGTGAGTTTGTATATGAATCAAATATTATTGAGTTTTTTTTTTGAGTTGTACAACGTTGTTGAGTTGTACAACGTTGATTGACTCTATTTCTCCATTTTTGTGGTACTAATTGAGACCATTGAGATTGAGATAAATTGTATTGATAATGATTCTTTAACCAGTTTTTCCATTTATTCATTCCAGACTTATAAGCTTTCTTATGCTTTGGTTTGGAATCAAATAGGCCTCGTGTCCCACAAAAATCTTTGATTCTATCTTTAAGAAAAAGACGGATTCCGTGATATTGAAGTACAGATTTCAAATAATCTTTGTTATTAACTTGAACTTGTGATAATGTATAAAATACATATGCTTGTGACAAAAAGGATAAGTCATAATAAATGTTTGAATTCTTATTATTATTAATATTAGAAATCGACTTTTTCATTGTCGAAATAAAATGAATTGTATTTTTTTTATTTGTTTGATCAATCCTTTTTTGATTTGTTTCATCGTAGTCAAAGAATTTATTGATCATTTTTTTTGTTGATTCAAGTAAAAGTTGTGTATTGGTCCTAAGAATGTTAATCCTAAGAATGTTAATGGTACATAGAAGAAAGATATCGCTGTATATTTTTTCAATGAAATATTTGAGAAAGTAGTATAATTTACGTATTAATCGGGTACTCTTTCTTTTGAATATTTGCCAAATATGTTTTTGCAATTCTGAATTTTTATCAGCAGAATTTGTCTTGTTAGGGCTAATACTTATATCTAGAGTTAGCATTATTTTTTTCTTGTCGTTTGTGATTTGTTCTATTTGATTCCTGATTTTGGTTGTACTATCCGTAAGATTTTTTATTTTTTTTTCTATAAGTGAACGTTTTGTCCAATTCGTGGATCGAATTAGAATGGTTGATTCGTCGGTAATCTTATTACTGATTATAGAATCTTTTCCATTTTCGTCCGATTCACCTATTTTTACCAAATAAATTAGGTTTCCTTTTTCAAGTTCTTTTTTTATTCGTTTTATAACTAGAACTTTTTTGTTAACCCATTTTATTAGTTCTTTTGAAATCCTTAAAAACAATTTTATCATTTTTTTATAAACTCTTAGAACTATAACTATAGAAAGATAAATTGTTTTTTCCACTTTTCTCCTTTTTTTTTTTAACTCTTTAAAAATAGGTTCAAAAAAAGAAGGTTGTTCTCGAATACGACCGAAAGGGACTTCCGTTTCTCCTCCCCAGACTGTTAAAAAACAAAAATGGACTTTTTTCCTAAATTTCCTATGATGGGCTTTTTTCATTGTATCCCTATGATGGGATCGTACTTTAAATTTTCGCCAAGGTTTCAGACGGAAAGGAGATAGAATTTTTATCTGAATACCATCCGTTAACCAATCTTTTGGAAATTCTGTTTCTGATAATGTAATACCATTATAGGTGCATTTAACATGCATTTCTCTATTCAAATCTTTCCAATCCTTGTCCCACTCGGGGGATTGGAATAATAACATAAGGCCGACATTTTTAGCTATTATCAACGAAGGCAATACAATGTATTTTCTAAGAATCGATTGGGTTACTAACATCAAACCTCTTATTTCTTGAGCAAGTATAATGGTATCCCAAATTTCTGATATTCTTATACGTTCTCTTTCCTCTTCCTCTTTACGTTTTATTTCTTCCTCTTTACGTTTTATTTCTTCCTCTTTTTTCTTATTCTTCTGATTCTCAGAATCAGAATCAATAATTTGAAATTCCGATTCTCTATCCACCCAATCCCTAAAAATGAGATTCATCATTTTGGAGATGTCAAAAGAGAGAAAAAATGTTTTGTCTATTTGATCCAAAAAAAGTGGCGAATGCACATTTACTTGAAACATTTCCCAAGTAACTGTTTTACGTCTTTGAGCACGCATGGATCCTTTGATTAGATCCCGACGAAAATCCGATTGTTGTGAGTAAAGTCTCAAAGCCGCCTCGTCCTCGTCTGGTGGCTCATTATCACTAGTCTTAATATCGGAAATTTCCTCATTCTTCTTCTCATCCTCCTTATCAGTATAAATTACAATACGTTTGGCTTTTCTTGAACGAATATCATAATCTTCATAATCTTCCACTGATTCTTCTTCATTTTCATTTTCATTTTCTTTTTCTTTTTCTTTTTCTTCCTCTTCCTCTTCCTCTTCCTCTTCCTCTTCCTCTTCTTTTTCTTCTAAACCGTCGGTCAATTTGTATGACCATCGAGGAACCTCTTTTCTGATTTCTTCTATTTCAGGTTCAGGTTCAGGAAAAAAAAATTGATTATTTTGATTTCTAATTGTTTGATCATTGTGATCAGTTGTAACTACATCGAATATCAATTGCAAACATTTTGCTTGCTTTTCTGAATCAATTCTTTTTTCTTCTGCCAATAAAGACAATTTTTTCAAATTAAGACTGGGTGGGGATTCAAATGGGACTTCGTCGATTGAGGTTAAGGAATGACCAATATTTGTTGATAAAAATTCTCCATCAAAGAGATTCTTTTGATATTCAAATTCTTTTTTTTTTGAATCATTAGGAAATAGGCCGTGAATTTTATTTATCCAGACTATTTCTATGGACTCCTCTTCTATGGACTCCTCTTCTATGGACTCCTCTTCTATGGACTCCTCTTCTATGGACTCCTCTTCTATGGACTCCTTTGCATCTGTAGAAGTTATTAAATCATTCCCGATTGAACCTGAATCTGATTTTTGGATTTTTCCGCGATATGGTCCGTTTAAAAAAGGATCGTACATTTTAGGCAAGCATTCCTTTTCATTTTCATCATTGCATAATCTGATTCTTTTCTCTAGCACATCTAGAACAAGGGATCCTGTTTTTTTTTCTAGAGTTTTTATTCGATTTATTAATTCATTGCTCAAGGTGTGCTTTTTTTGTTCATTAGTATAAACCCAATAATTATAATTATCCTCGTGGGATAGTTTTTCGGTCGTGTACAAAGATATCTTTTGTTCTATCATTTCCGAAAAAGTTGCTAAACTCGGCGGATATGTAAAAGATATTCTTTGTTTTCCATCACTTGGACATGTATAAAAAAAATATTGTGACATCTCATTTTGTACAGCATTTTCAAATTGATCATTTTTTATATATCGAAATGGACGATTCCATCGTTTACAGTCGAAAAGAAAAGTGAGAAGCGGTTGCGGTTTTTCAAACCAAAGAAGATTTTGATCTTCTTTTTCTTCGGACCAAAAAGAAAGGTTTTCCTCAGCGGATCCCTCTTCGTCCTGTTTAGTTTCTTTTCGTTCCGAAGTTGTTTCTATGTCGCTTTCTTCCTCATTTTCCTCGCATTCCATCATCTCCGTTTCCGTTGCTGGGGTTTCCTTGATTTTTCTAGTAAAAATAGGGAAAGGCATTCTGCCTAAATAGTATAAACAAGTGATAAATAAGAGAATATTAAAGATTTGAACCCGAGAATATCTCAATTCTGAAAAAAGGTGCTTATACTTTTTAGATCGAATGGAATGATTTTGCCGTATCCAGAATACAACTAATTCAATCCACTTAATAAAAAAAATGTGACCAATTAACCAACCAATAAAACTACTCGTTACAAATAACATCTTGTTGTTGCATCGAAACATATAAATGTTGACTAATCTGGCTAGTGTTGAACTTGGTAAAATCAAATGGTTGAATAATTGAAAAATCAAATTATTCAAAAATATACATTGAATGTTGAAATTACGTATTTCATTTCTAGTAGTAGATCCATAATCTAAAAATCTAGTAGTAGACCCATAATCTAAAAAGTTCTTCTTATTGTTCCAGAAGAAACGAAATAAAAGATATGGTAGAACTAGGACAGTTATTGTATGAGGTTTACCCAATGCTAAATGCATTGGCGCATAATAGATTGATATAAACATCATAAGCTGTCCCATAATAAAACCGGTTGTTGCTGATATCCGCTTTTCGGTTCTTTTTTCCATAACCCAAGCTCGAAGAAGGAAGAGATAAGAGGGCCCTATGGGGAACGTGGTCATAAATCCATAATAAAGTCCAACTATAACAACGGAATTCATTATCTTCATGCATAAGGAATTCATTATCTTCATGCATAAGGATAATGGATTATCTAATAGAAACATTTTTAAAATCATCACAAACCTCCTTCGTTTGTATTGCAATATTTTGATTATTATATGATATTTTTTTTTGATACTTTTTTTGATTATTATATGATATTTTGATTATTATATGATATTTTGATTATTATATGATATTTTGATTATTATATGATAATTTTTTAACTTTCATATAGACTGGAATAGACTCTAAATATATAGAAATCAAAAGACCATAAATGACATCTCTTATGTCAATGATTCCAAAGAGATATTAAATGAATGGAATTGGAATATAATATAGATATAATATTTTATAAATTTAATTTTATTATTATTATTTTATAATTATTTTATAATTTTATAATGATA